GCTAGCGTAGCTTAATACAAAGCATAACACTGAAGATGTTAAGATGGGCCCTTAGAAGCTCCGCGTGCACAAAGGCATGGTCCCGACCTTATTATCAGCTTTAACCCAACTTACACATGCAAGTCTCCGCAGCCCTGTGAGTATGCCCTTAATCCCCTGCCCGGGGACGAGGAGCGGGTATCAGGCACAAATTTTTAGCCCAAGACGCCTAGCCTTGCCACACCCCCAAGGGAATTCAGCAGTGATAAATATTAAGCCATGAGTGAAAACTTGACTCAGTTAGGGTTAAGAGGGCCGGTAAAACTCGTGCCAGCCACCGCGGTTAAACGAGAGGCCCTAGTTGATAGTACAACGGCGTAAAGGGTGGTTAAGGGTGAACAAAATAAAGCCGAATGGCCCTTTGGCTGTCATACGCTTCTAGGTGCCTGAAGCCCAACATACGAAAGTCGCTTTAAAGTAGCCTACCTGATCCCACGAAAACTGAGAAACAAACTGGGATTAGATACCCCACTATGCTCAGTCGTAAACTTAGACGTCCAACTACAATTAGACGTTCGCCCGGGTACTACGAGCATTAGCTTGAAACCCAAAGGACCTGACGGTGCCTTAGACCCCCCTAGAGGAGCCTGTTCTAGAACCGATAACCCTCGTTAAACCTCACCACTTCTGGCCCCCCCCAGCCTATATACCGCCGTCGTCAGCTTACCCTGTGAAGGTAATAGAAGTAAGCAGAATGGGCACAACCCAAAACGTCAGGTCGAGGTGTAGCGTACGAAGTGGGAAGAAATGGGCTACATTTTCTATTATAGAACACTACGGACATGCAACATGAAATAGTGCTTGAAGGAGGATTTAGTAGTAAAAAGGAAGCAGCGTGTCCTTTTGAACTCGGCTCTGAGGCGCGTACACACCGCCCGTCACTCTCTCCTGTCTAAATGCAATATAAATACTTAATATCACTGCGCTGACGAGGGGAGGCAAGTCGTAACATGGTAAGTGTACCGGAAGGTGTACTTGGACTAAATTCAGGGCGTGGCTGAGTTAGTTAAGCATCTCACTTACACCGAGAAGACATCCATGCAAATTGGATCACCCTGAGCCAACCAGCTAGCTTAGTTATTTATATAACCAAACAATCTTCATAACAAGACACTACTTTACACCATAAATTAAATCATTTTTTTACCTGAGTATGGGAGACAGAAAGGGTCCACCCAAAGCAATAGAAAAAGTACCGCAAGGGAAAGCTGAAAGAGAAGTGAAACAACTCATATAAGCACCAAGAAACAAAGACTAAACCTTGTACCTTTTGCATCATGATTTAGCCAGCACCCTCAAGCAAAGAGACCTTTAGTTTGAAACCCCGAAACCAAGTGAGCTACCCCGAGACAGCCTATATAATTTAGGGCTAACCCGTCTCTGTGGCAAAAGAGTGGGACGAGCTCCGGGTAGAAGTGACAGACCTACCGAACTTGGTGATAGCTGGTTGCCTGAGAAATGGATAGAAGTTCAGCCTCGCACACCCCAAACCAGTTGACGTATCATTAAGGTATTAAGGGAAATATGCGAGAGTTAGTTAAAGGGGGTACAGCCCCTTTGACAAAGGATACAACCTTCACAGGAGGATAAAGATCATAGTTTATAAGACATACTGTCCCAGTGGGCCTGAAAGCAGCCACCTAAACAGAAAGCGTTAAAGCTCGGACAGAAGGAAGTTTATTATACCGTTAAAAAATCTTACTCCCCTAACTATATCAGGCCAACCCATGCCTACATGGAAGAGATTATGCTAAAATGAGTAACAAGAAGACCTGCTCTTCTCCCAGCACAAGTGTAAACCAGATCGGACTAACCACTGGAACTTAACGAGCCCAACCCAAGAGGGTACTGTGAATAATAAAAACCTCAAGAAGACCTCACAACTAAATATCGTTAATCCCACACTGGAGTGCTATTTTAAGGGAAAGACTAAAAGAAGGGGAAGGAACTCGGCAAACACAAGCCTCGCCTGTTTACCAAAAACATCGCCTCTTGCAATACACTAAGTATAAGAGGTCCAGCCTGCCCAGTGACTACGGGTTCAACGGCCGCGGTATTCTGACCGTGCAAAGGTAGCGCAATCACTTGTCTCTTAAATAGAGACCTGTATGAATGGCTAGACGAGGGCTTAACTGTCTCCCCCTTCCAGTCAGTGAAATTGATCTATCCGTGCAGAAGCGGGTATAAATTTACAAGACGAGAAGACCCTTTGGAGCTTAAGGTACAAAATTCAACCACGTCAAACGACTCCATAAGAAGCAAAAACTTAGTGGCACATGGACCTTTACCTTCGGTTGGGGCGACCATGGAGGAAAAACGAGCCTCCCAGTGGACCGGGCCATAACCCCTAAAGCCAAAAGAGACATCTTTAGGCCGCAGAATATCTGACCAACAATGATCCGGCCAACAAAGCCGATCAACGAACCAAGTTACCCTAGGGATAACAGCGCAATCCTCTCCCAGAGTCCATATCTACGAGGGGGTTTACGACCTCGATGTTGGATCAGGACATCCTAATGGTGCAGCCGCTATTAAGGGTTCGTTTGTTCAACGATTAAAGTCCTACGTGATCTGAGTTCAGACCGGAGTAATCCAGGTCAGTTTCTATCTGTAACGCTACTTTTCCTAGTACGAAAGGATCGGGAAAGAGGGGCCCATACTTAAAGCATGCCCCGCCCCTAATTAATGAAAACAAATAAATTGAACTAAAGGGAGGGCCAAAACCCTGCCGCCCAAAATAAGGACATACTGGGGTGGCAGAGCGTGGTTAATTGCGAAAGGCCTAAGCCCTTTAAACCAGGGGTTCAAATCCCCTTCCCAGTTCATGCTAAACACTCTAATAACCCACCTGGTTAATCCCCTTGCCTACATTGTACCCGTTCTCCTGGCGGTCGCCTTCCTAACCCTTGTAGAGCGTAAGGTATTAGGGTATATGCAACTGCGAAAAGGCCCAAATGTGGTGGGGCCTTACGGGCTGCTACAGCCTATCGCTGACGGGGTAAAGTTATTTATTAAAGAACCTGTCCGCCCTTCCACCTCATCCCCCTTCTTGTTTTTAGCAACCCCCATCCTTGCGCTAACCCTCGCCATAACGCTATGAGCACCCCTCCCTATGCCTTATCCTGTGATTGACCTTAACTTAGGTATTCTGTTTATTTTAGCATTATCGAGCCTCGCTGTATACTCCATTCTTGGGTCAGGTTGGGCATCAAACTCCAAATATGCACTAATTGGTGCACTTCGAGCAGTCGCTCAGACGATTTCATATGAAGTAAGCCTTGGTTTAATCCTCCTTTCTGTGATTATTTTCTCGGGGGGCTATACTCTCCAGACATTCAATACTGCCCAGGAGAGTATTTGGCTACTAATCCCCGCATGACCTCTGGCCGCAATGTGGTACATTTCAACCCTGGCAGAAACCAATCGTGCACCGTTTGATTTAACAGAAGGAGAGTCCGAGCTTGTCTCGGGCTTTAACGTGGAATATGCAGGGGGGCCCTTCGCCCTCTTTTTCCTGGCCGAATATGCAAACATTTTGTTAATAAACACTCTATCGGCCGTTCTATTTCTAGGAACATCCAACTTCCCAGGTATGCCTGGGCTCATGACTATCAGTTTAATAATTAAAGCCGCACTTTTATCAGTCATGTTTCTCTGAGTCCGAGCTTCCTACCCGCGATTCCGATACGACCAGCTTATGCACCTTGTATGAAAGAATTTTCTTCCCCTCACACTGGCCCTTGTGTTATGACACATTTCACTTCCGATTGCACTAGCGGGCCTTCCCCCACAATTATAGCTCAGGAACTGTGCCCGAATGCCCAGGGACCACTTTGATAGAGTGGCTGATAGGGGTTAAAATCCCCTCAGTTCTTAGAAAGAAGGGGATCGAACCCATGCCCAAGAGATCAAAACTCTTAGTGCTTCCTCTACACCACTTTCTAGGATGAGGTCAGCTAAATAAGCTTTCGGGCCCATACCCCGAACATGACGGTTAAAATCCCTCCCCCATCAATGAACCCATATGTACTAATAGTCCTATTATCTAGCCTAGGCCTAGGAACCACCCTAACCTTTGCCAGCTCTCACTGATTGTTGGCTTGAATAGGTTTGGAAATTAATACCCTAGCGATTATGCCCCTAATAGCGCAACATCACCACCCCCGTGCCGTGGAGGCAACCACGAAATACTTCCTTACCCAAGCGACTGCAGCAGCCGTAATTCTCTTTGCAAGCACGACCAATGCCTGGTTAACAGGGAGCTGGGACATAAGTGACATATCTAATCCAATCGCCAGCACAATGGTTATGGCTGCCCTGGCACTTAAAATTGGATTAGCACCTATACATTTCTGAATGCCTGAGGTTATGCAAGGATTGGATCTTCTGACAGGCTTAATTTTATCGACTTGGCAAAAACTTGCCCCCCTTGCCCTCATTATCCAAGTGGCCCATGCTATTGACCCCTTGCTATTAACAGCCCTTGGACTTATGTCTACGCTAATTGGGGGTTGGGGCGGATTAAACCAGACCCAATTACGTAAAATTTTGGCCTATTCCTCAATTGCACATATGGGCTGAATAGTTATTGTTTTACAGTACGCCCCCCAGCTCACCCTCCTCGCGCTACTAACCTATATCGTCATGACATCCGCAGCATTTATTACCTTGAAAGTCTCGTCTGCTACAAAGATTAGCTCTCTTGCAATTACTTGATCAAAGAGCCCCCTTTTGACCGCAACTACAACCCTTGTGTTATTGTCACTAGGAGGTCTCCCCCCTCTCACGGGATTTATGCCAAAGTGATTGATTTTACAAGAGCTGACGAAGCAGGCCCTTCCCCTTCCCGCCACCGTTATGGCCTTTGCCGCCTTGCTCAGCCTCTATTTTTACTTACGGCTTTGTTACGCAATAGCCCTTACCATTTTCCCCAACACCACCCCCTCCCTTACCCCTTGACGAATTCGAACAACTCAAACCTCTTTGCCTTTGGCCCTATCCACTGTAATAGCATTGGGCCTCCTCCCACTAACTCCCACTATTGTCATGCTTGTCAGCTAGGGACTTAGGATAGCATTGGACCAAGAGCCTTCAAAGCTCTAAGCAGAAGTGAAAATCTTCTAGTCCCTGATAAGACCTACAAGAGTCTATCTTGCATTTTCTGATTGCAAATCAAATGTTTTTGTTAAACTAAGGCCTTTCTAGATGGGAAGGCCTCGATCCTACAAACTCCTAGTTAACAGCTAAGCGCTCAAGCCAGCGAGCATCCATCTACTTTTCCCGCCGTTAGTCCGGTAAGGCGGGAAAAGCCCCGGCGGGGTATTACTCTGCATCTCTGGATTTGCAATCCAACGTGATTTTTCACCACGGGGCTATGATAAGGAGAGGACTTAAACCTCTGTCTTCGGGGCTACAACCCACCGCCTAAACGCTCGGCTACCCTACCTGTGGCAATTACACGCTGATTCTTTTCTACAAACCACAAAGACATTGGTACCCTTTATCTTGTATTTGGTGCCTGAGCCGGAATAGTGGGGACCGCTTTAAGCCTTCTTATTCGGGCCGAACTAAGCCAACCAGGGTCACTATTAGGAGATGATCAAATTTATAACGTCATTGTTACCGCCCACGCCTTCGTAATAATTTTCTTTATAGTAATACCAATTTTAATTGGTGGATTTGGAAACTGACTTGTACCATTAATAATCGGTGCACCCGACATAGCGTTTCCTCGAATAAATAACATAAGCTTCTGGCTTCTACCCCCCTCATTCCTTCTACTATTAGCTTCTTCTGGGGTAGAGGCCGGAGCCGGGACCGGTTGAACGGTCTACCCACCACTTGCGGGTAATCTTGCCCATGCCGGAGCATCAGTAGACCTAACGATCTTCTCCTTACACTTAGCGGGTGTATCATCAATTTTAGGCGCAGTTAATTTTATTACGACAATTATTAACATAAAACCCCCAGCCATTTCTCAATATCAAACACCTCTCTTCGTGTGAGCCGTGCTTGTAACAGCAGTACTCCTTCTCCTATCATTACCAGTTCTGGCTGCCGGAATTACAATACTTCTTACCGACCGAAATCTAAATACCACATTCTTTGACCCTGCTGGAGGAGGAGACCCAATCCTATATCAACACCTATTTTGATTCTTTGGGCACCCGGAAGTTTATATTCTTATTTTACCCGGATTTGGTATCATTTCACATGTTGTAGCTTACTATTCTGGTAAAAAAGAACCATTCGGTTATATAGGAATAGTATGAGCCATGATGGCTATTGGCCTCCTTGGATTTATTGTCTGAGCGCATCACATGTTTACTGTAGGAATAGATGTAGACACCCGCGCCTACTTTACGTCTGCAACAATAATTATTGCTATTCCAACAGGAGTAAAAGTATTTAGCTGACTTGCTACACTGCATGGGGGCTCTATTAAATGAGAAACACCTATGTTATGAGCCCTGGGATTTATTTTCCTTTTTACTGTGGGGGGCCTGACAGGAATTGTCTTAGCTAATTCATCGCTTGATATTGTCCTTCATGACACATATTATGTAGTTGCACATTTCCATTACGTACTCTCTATAGGCGCTGTATTTGCTATCATAGCGGCCTTCGTCCACTGATTCCCGCTATTTTCGGGCTATACTCTAAACGACACCTGAACAAAAATTCACTTCGGAGTAATATTCATTGGTGTTAACCTTACATTCTTCCCACAACATTTCCTAGGTCTAGCAGGTATGCCACGACGATATTCTGATTATCCAGACGCCTACGCCCTCTGAAATACAGTGTCATCTATTGGGTCGCTCGTCTCATTAGTAGCAGTAATCATATTCCTATTTATCCTATGAGAAGCCTTTGCTGCCAAGCGAGAAGTATCCTCAGTAGAACTAACTACAACAAATGTAGAATGACTTCATGGCTGCCCTCCACCCTACCACACATTCGAGGAACCAGCATTTGTGCAAGTTCAATCAAACTAACGAGAAAGGGAGGAATTGAACCCCCATGTACTGGTTTCAAGCCAGTCACATAACCACTCTGTCACTTTCTTTTGAAGACATTAGTAAAATGTGTAAATTACATCACCTTGTCGAGGTGAAATCATGGGTTAAACCCCCGTATGTCTTAAGCCCAAGGCTTTAATGGCACATCCCTCACAACTAGGATTCCAAGACGCAGCATCACCCGTTATAGAAGAACTTCTTCATTTCCATGACCACGCCTTAATAATTGTCTTCTTAATTAGCACGTTAGTACTTTACATTATTATTGCAATGGTTTCAACCAAGCTTACCAACAAATATATTTTAGACTCACAAGAAATCGAAATTGTATGAACAGTCCTACCAGCTGTTATTCTAGTTTTAATTGCTCTCCCCTCCCTTCGAATTTTGTATCTTATAGACGAGATTAATGACCCCCACTTAACAATTAAAGCCATAGGACACCAATGATATTGAAGCTATGAATACACGGATTATGAAGATTTAGGCTTTGACTCATACATAATTCCAACCCAGGACCTTACCCCTGGCCAGTTCCGCCTACTAGAAACAGACCACCGAATAGTAGTCCCAATAGAATCACCAATTCGTGTGCTCGTCTCCGCTGAGGATGTCTTGCACTCCTGAGCCGTTCCATCGTTAGGCGTAAAAATGGATGCAGTACCGGGTCGACTAAACCAAGCTGCCTTCATTGCCTCACGCCCAGGGGTATTCTACGGACAATGCTCAGAAATTTGTGGCGCCAACCACAGCTTTATGCCTATTGTGGTTGAAGCTGTGCCGCTACAACACTTCGAAAGCTGATCCTCATTAATATTAGAAGACGCCTCACTAGAAAGCTAATTATTGGACAAAGCGTTGGCCTTTTAAGCCAAAGTTTGGTGACTACCGACCACCTCTAGTGAAATGCCTCAACTTAGCCCTGACCCCTGATTTGCAATTCTAGTATTTTCATGAATCACCTTCATCACTATTATCCCAACAAAAATCTTAAACCACACCGCACCTAATGAACCAACCCCTATAAGTGAAGAAACACATAAAACTGAATCCTGAGACTGACCATGATAACAAGCTTTTTTGATCAATTTGCAAGCCCCTCCTTCCTAGGAATTCCACTTATTGCTATCGCAATTGCACTTCCATGAGTTCTGTTTCCAACTCCACCATCACGTTGAGTGAATAACCGGCTCATTACTGCCCAAACATGATTTATTAATCGGTTTACTAGTCAATTAATGTTACCCTTAAATGTAGGAGGCCATAAGTGAGCCTTATTATTAGCCTCTTTAATAGTATTCCTAATCACTATTAATATGTTAGGCCTTCTCCCATATACTTTCACACCCACAACGCAACTATCCTTAAATATAGGACTGGCTGTACCCTTGTGACTTGCTACAGTTATTATTGGCATGCGAACTCAACCAACAATTGCTCTTGGACATCTATTACCAGAAGGGACCCCTATCCCCTTGATTCCCGTACTAATTGTCATCGAAACAATTAGCTTATTTATTCGCCCACTGGCCCTAGGAGTACGGCTTACAGCCAATTTAACAGCAGGTCACCTTCTAATCCAACTTATTGCTACGGCCGTATTTGTGCTCCTACCTATAATGCCAACAGTGGCAATCTTAACCGCCGCAGTTCTATTTCTACTAACACTTCTTGAAGTTGCAGTAGCAATGATTCAGGCCTACGTTTTTGTATTACTTCTTAGCCTTTACCTACAGGAAAACGTATAATGGCCCACCAAGCACATGCATATCACATAGTTGACCCAAGCCCATGACCATTAACGGGAGCCATCGGCGCTCTACTAACAACATCCGGCCTAGCAATCTGGTTTCACTTTCACTCAATAACCCTAATAACTCTTGGACTAATCCTTACATTACTCACAATGTTTCAATGGTGACGGGATATTATTCGCGAGGGGACCTTTCAAGGTCACCATACACCACCAGTCCAAAAGGGATTACGCTATGGAATAATTTTATTTATCACCTCGGAGGTATTCTTTTTTTTAGGCTTCTTCTGAGCCTTTTATCACTCAAGCCTAGCGCCTACACCTGAACTAGGAGGGTGCTGACCCCCTACAGGAGTAATTACATTAGACCCATTTGAAGTGCCGCTCCTCAATACAGCTGTGCTACTAGCATCTGGGGTAACAGTAACATGAGCCCACCATAGCATTATAGAGGGTGAACGTAAACAAGCTATTCAATCCCTAGCACTAACGATCTTATTAGGATTTTATTTTACCGCCCTTCAAGCCATGGAATACTACGAAGCACCTTTCACAATTGCAGATGGCGTATATGGCTCTACATTCTTCGTGGCCACAGGATTTCATGGACTTCATGTCATCATTGGCTCGACCTTTTTAGCCGTGTGTCTCCTGCGCCAAATTCAATATCACTTTACATCCGAACATCATTTTGGCTTTGAAGCCGCTGCCTGATACTGACACTTTGTTGACGTAGTGTGACTATTCCTATACGTATCCATCTATTGATGAGGCTCATATCTCTCTAGTATTTAAATTAGTACAAGTGACTTCCAATCATTTAGTCTTGGTTAAATCCCAAGGAGAGATAATGAACCTAATTACAACGATCCTTACTATTACACTAGCCTTATCATCAGTGTTAGCAATCGTATCCTTTTGATTACCACAAATAAATCCCGACGCAGAAAAGCTCTCTCCTTATGAGTGCGGATTTGACCCGCTAGGATCTGCTCGACTGCCCTTCTCATTACGATTTTTCTTAGTAGCAATTCTATTTCTCTTGTTTGATTTAGAAATTGCTCTTCTTCTCCCTCTGCCTTGAGGAGATCAGCTCCACACCCCTATCGGAACGTTCTTTTGAGCTAGTATAGTCCTAGTACTATTAACTCTCGGATTAATTTATGAATGAACTCAAGGAGGATTAGAATGAGCAGAATAGGGGGTTAGTCCAAGAAAGACCTCTGATTTCGGCTCAGAAGATCGTGGTTAAAGTCCACGACCCCCTTATGACACCAGTACATTTTAGCTTTAGCTCAGCCTTTATTTTAGGGCTCATAGGATTAGCATTCCACCGCACACACCTACTCTCAGCCCTATTATGCTTAGAAGGTATAATATTATCCCTATTTATTGCACTAGCCCTATGAACGTTACAATTTGAATCAACAAGCTTTTCTACAGCCCCTATATTGCTACTAGCTTTTTCCGCTTGTGAAGCGAGTACAGGACTTGCGCTCTTGGTAGCCACCGCCCGCACCCACGGCACTGATCGCCTACAAAACCTTAATCTTCTACAATGCTAAAGGTACTAATTCCCACAATTATATTATTACCAACAATTTGATTGTCCTCCCCTAAATGATTATGAACAACTACAAGTATTCATGGTCTTTCAATTGCCCTTATTAGCCTCTTATGACTCAAATGGACATCAGAAACCGGCTGAACCACATCCAACACATATTTAGCCACAGACCCTCTCTCTACCCCCCTGTTGGTGCTAACATGTTGACTCCTCCCATTAATAATTTTGGCCAGCCAGAATCATATTAGTCCCGAGCCAATTGCCCGACAACGGCTCTACATTACTCTTCTCGCCTTCCTACAAGCCTTCTTAATTATGGCATTTGGCGCCACAGAAATCATTATGTTTTATGTCATGTTTGAGGCCACACTCATCCCGACCCTTATTATTATTACGCGGTGAGGTAACCAAACTGAACGCCTGAATGCAGGTACCTACTTCTTGTTTTATACCCTGGCCGGATCCTTACCACTTTTGGTAGCCCTGCTTCTGCTTCAACAGTCTACGGGAACGTTATCTATATTATTACTACAGTACACCCAACCACTACTACTAGAGTCCTGAGGCCATAAGATCTGGTGAGCAGGCTGCTTAATTGCCTTCCTGGTGAAGATGCCACTATACGGGGTTCATTTGTGATTACCAAAAGCACACGTAGAAGCCCCAGTCGCAGGCTCTATAGTATTGGCAGCGGTCCTTTTAAAATTAGGCGGGTATGGAATAATGCGAATAATAATTGTACTCGACCCCCTTTCCAAGGAACTCATTTATCCTTTTATTATTTTAGCATTATGAGGGATCATTATAACAGGGTCCATTTGTCTACGACAAACTGACCTTAAATCACTGATTGCCTACTCCTCTGTTAGCCATATAGGACTTGTAGCAGGGGGCATTCTGGTCCAAACCCCATGAGGCTTTTCGGGTGCTATTATTTTAATAATTGCCCACGGCCTGGTATCCTCCATACTATTTTGTTTAGCCAACACAGCCTATGAGCGAACTCATAGTCGAACCATGATCCTTGCACGGGGATTACAAGTAATTTTTCCGCTAACAGCAGTCTGATGATTCATTGCCAACCTGGCCAATTTAGCATTACCCCCTCTACCTAATTTAATAGGGGAACTTATAATTATCGTAACCCTATTTAACTGGTCCCCCTGAACTATTGCACTTACAGGGTTAGGAACGCTAATTACTGCAGGCTATTCCCTTTACATGTTTTTAATATCTCAACGCGGCCCAACACCAACCCATATTATGAAACTTATGCCATTCCACACTCGAGAACATCTCCTAATAGCTCTCCATCTTATCCCTGTAATCCTACTTGTAATTAAACCAGAGATTATATGAGGATGATGTTATTAGTAAGTATAGTTTAACTAAAATATTAGATTGTGATTCTAAAGACGGGGGTTAAAACCCCCTTACTCACCAAGAAGGGATAGAAATCAGTAAGTACTGCTAATCCTTATGCACCGGGGTTAAAATCCCCGGCCTTCTTACGCTTCCGAAGGATAACAGTTCATCCGTTGGTCTTAGGAACCAAAAACTCTTGGTGCAAATCCAAGCAGAAGCTATGACCTTAACCACCCTAATCATCTCGTCGTCACTTACCCTGGTCCTCGTGATCCTTATTATACCGCTACTCACGACACTAAGTCCACAACCTCAAAAAGAACAATGAGCTAGCACACACGTCAAAACTGCCGTCAGCACCGCATTTTTTGTTAGCCTATTACCACTTATATTGTTTCTAGACCAAGGTGCTGAAAATACTACCACAAACTGACAATGAATAAACACACAAGTATTTGATATTAATATTAGTTTTAAATTTGACCATTATTCCTTGATCTTCATCCCTATTGCTCTCTACGTCACCTGATCAATTTTAGAGTTTGCACTATGATATATGCACTCCGATCCTAACATGAACCGATTCTTCAAATACTTGCTCCTATTCCTAGTGGCCATAATCATCCTTGTTACAGCTAATAATTTATTTCAACTGTTTATTGGCTGAGAGGGGGTTGGTATCATATCCTTCCTTCTCATCGGCTGATGACACGGACGGGCAGACGCCAATACAGCAGCTCTCCAAGCCGTTATTTACAACCGTGTAGGGGATATTGGATTGATCTTAGCAATGGCCTGATTTGCAATAAGCCTTAACTCATTAGAACTTCAACAAATCTTTCTTCTGTCCAAAAACTTAGACGTTACAGTCCCCCTAATGGGGCTCATTCTTGCAGCAATAGGAAAGTCGGCCCAGTTCGGCCTACACCCTTGGCTGCCCTCTGCCATAGAGGGCCCTACACCGGTATCAGCCCTACTACACTCTAGCACCATGGTTGTTGCAGGAATCTTCTTATTAATTCGTCTTCACCCTCTTATAGAAGATAATGAATTAGCGTTGACCGTCTGCTTATGCCTAGGAGCACTAACCACCCTATTTACAGCCACTTGCGCTTTAACCCAAAATGACATTAAAAAGATTGTAGCCTTCTCAACATCAAGTCAGCTGGGGTTAATAATAGTTACAATTGGATTAAACCAACCCCAACTAGCATTCCTTCACATCTGCACCCACGCATTCTTTAAAGCTATACTTTTTCTGTGCTCTGGGGCCATCATTCATGGCCTTAATGATGAGCAAGATATTCGAAAAATAGGAGGTCTCAATAAACTCATACCTGTTACCTCAACCTGTCTTATAATTGGGAGCCTAGCACTTGCAGGCACCCCCTTCCTTGCCGGATTCTTCTCAAAAGATGCTATTATTGAAGCCCTAAACACTTCCTACCTTAACGCCTGAGCCCTTGCCCTAACACTAATCGCCACCTCATTTACCGCAGTCTACAGCTTCCGTGTCGTATATTTTGTGACTATGGGCTCCCCCCGATTTTCATCACTCTCCCCTATTAGTGAAAGCAACCCACTGATGACTAACCCTATTAAACGACTCGCCTGAGGTAGCATTATTGCAGGCTTCATTATTACCTCTAACTACCTCCCCTCTAAAACACCAGTTATAACAATGCCTGCCAGCCTCAAACTAGCAGCCCTCATCGTATCTATTATTGGCCTTCTAGTGGCCATAGAACTTGCTGCCGCAGCCAATATACGGGAGAAACCCACCCCTTATATTTCTCCTCACCATTTCTCAAATATATTAGGCTATTTTCCCGCCCTAATACACCGTCTCTCTCCGAAAGCTAATCTGACCTTTGGCCAGTCAGCTGCCACGAACTTTGATAATATATGACTTGAAGCTGGGGGACCAAAATCACTCACTCTAACCCAAATAATAATAGCAAAAATGTTGACTAATATTAAGCCAGGAATAATTAAAACATACCTAACCATTTTCCTTTTAACCATAGCCCTGGCGATTCTACTAATTCTTATTTAGACTGCTCGAATAGTGCCACGACTTAAACCCCGGGTAAGCTCAAGCACTACGAGCAGTGTAAGAAGCAATACCCATGCACAAATAACCAATATTGCACCCCCAAATGAGTATATTATCGCTACACCACCAACGTCTCCCCGCACCATAGAAAACTCTTTTAGCCCATCAACGACAACTCAAGAACCCTCGTATCACCCCCCTCAGAGTAACCCGCCCATTAATACTACCCCTACGAAATAAACTAGAACATAACCCGCTACCGAACGACTCCCCCAGGCCTCCGGGAAAGGCTCAGCAGCCAGGGCTGCCGAATAAGCAAAAACTACCAATATTCCACCTAAATAAATTAAGAAAAGAACAAGAGACAAGAAAGACCCCCCACATCCGACCAGCACTCCACACCCAACCCCCGCTGCCACTACTAATCCCAGCGCGGCAAAATAAGGAGTAGGATTAGATGCAACCGCAATTAATCCTATAATCAAAGCTAATAATATCATTAATACGAAATAGGTCATTATTCCTACTCGGATTTTAACCGAGACCTATGACTTGAAGAACCACCGTTGTTATTCAACTATAAGAACATCTAATGGCAAGCCTACGAAAAACTCACCCACTAATTAAAATCGCTAATGACGCATTGGTCGATTTACCCACACCCTCTAATATCTCAGCACTCTGAAACTTCGGGTCCCTCCTAGGCCTGTGTTTAATTACTCAAATCCTAACAGGATTGTTCCTAGCCATACACTACACCTCCGACATCTCAACCGCATTTTCATCGGTAGCCCATATCTGCCGAGATGTTAATTACGGCTGACTTATCCGAAACTTACACGCTAACGGCGCATCCTTCTTCTTCATTTGTATTTATATACACATTGCCCGGGGCCTCTATTATGGGTCTTACCTTTATAAAGAAACCTGAAACATTGGTGTAGTTTTACTTCTTTTAGTAATAATGACCGCCTTCGTGGGCTACGTCCTTCCTTGAGGACAAATATCCTTTTGAGGCGCCACAGTTATTACTAACTTATTATCAGCAGTCCCTTACATAGGAGATACCCTTGTCCAGTGAATTTGAGGGGGCTTCTCTGTAGATAACGCGACCCTCACACGATTCTTCGCATTCCACTTCCTACTGCCGTTCGTCATCGCCGGCGCAACCGTCCTACACCTTCTATTCCTACACGAAACGGGATCGAACAACCCGGCCGGCCTGAACTCTGATGCGGATAAAATTTCTTTCCATCCATACTTTTCATACAAAGACCTTCTTGGCTTCATTCTAATATTGTTGGCCTTAACGTCACTGGCCCTATTCTCCCCAAATTTATTAGGTGACCCAGACAATTTTACCCCAGCAAACCCCCTAGTCACTCCTCCACATATTCAGCCAGAATGATACTTTCTGTTTGCCTACGCCATCTTACGTTCCATTCCTAATAAATTAGGAGGGGTCCTTGCACTACTATTCAGTATTTTAGTACTAATAGTTGTACCTATTCTACATACCTCAAAACAACGAGGACTAACCTTCCGTCCTATGACCCAATTCTTATTCTGAACCCTAGTAGCAGATATACTTATCTTAACATGAATTGGAGGTATACCCGTAGAACACCCCTACGTCATAATTGGCCAAATCGCATCCGTCTTATACTTTGCACTATTTCTCATTCTTATCCCTCTAACAGGATGAATTGAAAATAAAGCACTGAAATGAGCTTGCCCTAGTAGCTTAGTCTAAAAGCATCGGTCTTGTAATCCGAAGATCGAGGGTTAAACCCCCTCCTAGCGCCCAGAAAAAGGAGATTCTAACTCCCACCCCTGGCTCCCAAAGCCAGAATTCTATGTTAAACTATCTTCTGATAGTAACCTACATGGTATAGTGCATGATATGCGCTATATCATGTATTGCGTTAGGGCATATATATGTATTATCACCATTCATTTATCTTAACCTAAAAGCAAGTACTAACGTCTAAGACGTACATAGACCAAATCGTTAAAACTCACAAATAATTTATTTTAACCTGGGAAATAGATTATTCCCCTAAAATATGGCTTTTACATGTTTCCTTGAAATAATCACCTACGATTTATTTTAAACATATTAATGTAGTAAGAGACCACCAACTGGTATCATATAAGGTATATCATGCATGATAGAATCAGGGACACAAAATGTGGGGGTAGCACACTGTGAATTATTCCTTGCATCTGGTTCCTATTTCAGGTACACACGGTTAAAACTCCACCCTTAGTGAATTATCCTTGCATCTGATTAATGGTGGAATTACATACTCCTCGTTACCCAACATGCCGAGCGTTCTTTTATATGCATAGGGGTTCTCTTTTTTGGTTTCCTTTCATCTTGCATTTCAGAGTGCAGGCGCAATTAATATATTAAGGGTGTACATTTCCTTGCACGTATATAAAATAGTTTCATTATTAAATGACATAACTTAAGAATTACATATTATTTTATCAAGTGCATAACATATTTATTTTTCTTCACATAATCCTTATATAGATGCCCCCTTTTTTTTTCCTTTTTTTTTGGCTTTTGCGCGTTAAACCCCCCTACCCCCTACGCTCAGCAAATCCTGTTATCCTTGTCAAACCCCGAAACCAAGGAAGGCTCGAGAGCGCGCCAGTTAACGAGTTGAGATATGTGTTAACCATCCGCATTATATATATATATATATACATGTCATGCCACCCTAACGGATAATTAACCCAAATATTAGCCTAAAAAACTCTAGTGGGGAAATTGGCAAATTCCTCAATGCTAAAAAATCCAACATATTTGGCC